GCTAGCGTAGCTTAACTAAAGCATAACACTGAAGATGTTAAGATGGGCCCTAGAAAGCCCCGCAAGCACAAAGATTTGGTCCTGATCTTATTATCAGCTTTAACCTAGTTTACACATGCAAGTATCCGCAACCCCGTGAGGATGCCCTCACTCCCCCGTCCGGGGACGAGGAGCCGGTATCAGGCACGACACTCAGCCCAAGACACCTTGCTTTGCCACACCCCCAAGGGTATTCAGCAGTGATAGACATTAAGCCATAAGTGAAAACTTGACTTAGCCAAGGTTAAGAGGGCCGGTAAAACTCGTGCCAGCCACCGCGGTTATACGAGGGACCCAAGTTGACATTATCGGCGTAAAGAGTGGTTATGGGAAACATACACTAAAGCTAAAGACTTCTTCAGCCGTTATACGCTAATAGAAGTTCGAACATCATTAACGAAAGTGGCTTTAATACTTTCTGCCAGAACCCACGACAGCTGGGGCACAAACTGGGATTAGATACCCCACTATGCCCAGCCATAAACCTAGATACCTATATACAAAAGTATCCGCCAGGGGACTACAAGCACAGCTTAAAACCCAAAGGACTTGGCGGTGCTTCAGACCCACCTAGAGGAGCCTGTTCTAGAACCGATAACCCCCGTTCAACCTCACTACTTCTTGTCCCTTCCGCCTATATACCACCGTCGCCAGCTTACCCTATGAAGGCACCACAGTAAGCAGAATGAACACTGTCCAAAACGTCAGGTCGAGGTGTAGCGTACGAAGTAGGAAGAAATGGGCTACATTTCCTAGGCATAGGAAACTACGAAAGGTAATTCTGAAACCGAAAACCAGAAGGTGGATTTAGCAGTAAAAAAGGAGCAGAGTGCCTTCTTGAAGCCGGCTCTGAAGCGCGCACACACCGCCCGTCACTCTCCCCAACAACCTTTTTTAGAGTACATAACATCTTTTGTGGAAACAAGGGGAGGTAAGTCGTAACATGGTAAGTGTACCGGAAGGTGCACTTGGGATAACCAGGGTGTGGCCGAGATAGTCAAGCGACTCCCTTACACCGAGTAAACATCCATGCAAGTTGGATCACCCTGAACTAAACAGCTAGCTCAATTACCTAATTATACAAACCTTAAATATAGATGATTTTACAAAAACGCAACCAATGAAACAAAACATTTGACCACCCCAGTACGGGCGACAGAAAAGGAACGAATGAAGCTATAGACACAGTACCGCAAGGGAAAGCTGAAAGAGAAATGAAACAACGCACTTAAGTAAATAAAAGCAGAGAACTCACCTCGTACCTTTTGCATCATGATCTAGTTAGTACCCCCAAGCAAAGAGAACTCTAGTTTGTCCCCCCGAAACCTGGACGAGCTACTCCGAGACAGCCTATTAAAGGGCCAACCCGTCTCTGTGGCAAAAGAGTGGGAAGATCTCCGAGTAGAAGTGATAGACCTATCGAGTCAGGTAATAGCTGGTTGCCCAGGAAATGAATAGAAGTTCAGCTCCGTTAAACCTCCAGCCACAAAAGTTAACACTAAGTAAAGGCCCTAAGTTACTAACGGAAGTTAGTTAGGGAGGGTACAGCTTCCCTAACAAAGGACACAACCTTAAAAGAAAGCCAAGGAATATCCTAAACTAAGGACACAGGTTTCAGTGGGCCTGAAAGCAGCCACCTGATCAGAAAGCGTTAAAGCTCAGACCTAAATAACCCTATTATTAGATTAACAGATCCTATGCTTCTAAAAATACTGGGCCGCTTTATGCCCCCATGAAAAAGACCATGCTAGAACGAGTAATAAGAAGAATGAACTTCTCCCGGCACAAGTGTAAGTCGGATCGGACCCCCCACCGACAATTATCGAACCCAAAAAAAGAGGGACCTGCGTTTCCTACCTATAACGGATCAAGAAAAACACGCACAGACTATCGTTACCCTTACACAAGAGTGCCCCCCAAAGGAAAGACTAAAAGGAAAAAAAGGAACTCGGCAAACCTAAACCCCGCCTGTTTACCAAAAACATCGCCTCCTGCTCTAGCCCAATATAGGAGGTCCCGCCTGCCCTGTGACTTAAAGTTTAACGGCCGCGGTATTTTAACCGTGCGAAGGTAGCGCAATCAATTGTCTTTTAAATGGAGACCTGTATGAATGGCATTACGAGGGTTTAACTGTCTCTTTTTCCCAGTCAATGAAACTGATCTGCCCGTGCAGAAGCGGGCATGCACCTATAAGACGAGAAGACCCTATGGAGCTTTAAACGCTAACCAACCATGAAAAGCGAGTGAAATCTCCCAAATAACATGAACCTGGCGCAAACGTTTTCGGTTGGGGCGACCACGGGAGATAAAAAAGCTCCCGAGTGGACAGGGGACAACTCTAAAACTAAGAGCTCCCGCTCTAAGTCTCAAAAAATTTGACCAACAATGACCCGGCCTAAACCGCCGATCAACGGACCAAGTTACCCTAGGGATAACAGCGCAATCCTCTCCCAGAGTCCATATCGACGAGGGGGTTTACGACCTCGATGTTGGATCAGGACATCCTGATGGCGCAGCCGCTATCAAGGGTTCGTTTGTTCAACGATTAAAGTCCTACGTGATCTGAGTTCAGACCGGAGTAATCCAGGTCAGTTTCTATCTATAAAACGACCCTTCCTAGTACGAAAGGACCGGAATGGTGAGGCCAATACTTCAAGCACGCCTCCTCCCCACCTAATGAAACCAACTCAATTAGCCAAAGGGAAGTAACTCCCAGCCCAAAAGAAGGGCTCAACTAAGGTGGCAGAGCCCGGTAAATGCAGGGAGCCTAAGCCTCCCCCCTCAGAGGTTCAAATCCTCTCTTTAGTTATGCTTAACAGCCTAATAACCCACATTATTAACCCACTTGCCTACATCGTCCCCGTACTTTTAGCTGTAGCCTTTCTTACCCTAATCGAACGAAAAGTTCTGGGATATATACAACTACGAAAAGGACCAAACATCGTGGGTCCTTACGGCCTCCTTCAACCCATTGCAGACGGGGTAAAGCTCTTTATTAAAGAGCCAGTGCGCCCCTCAACATCCTCACCTTTTCTCTTCCTTGCGACCCCAACACTTGCTCTCACCCTAGCCCTCACCCTCTGAGCCCCCCTTCCTCTTCCCTTTCCGGTCACAGACCTTAACCTGACCATTATGTTTATTCTAGCCATTTCAAGCCTAGCCGTCTACTCTATTCTAGGCTCCGGATGAGCATCAAATTCTAAATACGCCCTTATTGGGGCCCTACGGGCTGTCGCCCAGACTATTTCGTATGAAGTAGCACTAGGACTTATTCTACTTTCCACAATCGTATTAACAGGGGGGTTCACTCTCTCCATATTTAGTGTGACCCAGGAAAGCATTTGACTCTTAGCCCCCGCCTGGCCTCTAGCAGCAATATGGTATATCTCCACCTTGGCAGAGACCAACCGAGCGCCCTTTGACCTTACCGAGGGGGAGTCGGAACTAGTCTCCGGATTCAATGTAGAATATGCCGGAGGCCCGTTCGCTTTGTTCTTCCTGGCCGAATATTCGAACATCCTATTTATAAACACCCTATCTGCCATCCTTTTCCTAGGAGCCTCAAACTTTCCGGCCCTTCCGGAGCTTACCGCAATTAACATCGGGATCAAAGCCGCTTTACTTTCGGTAGTCTTCTTATGAGTTCGAGCATCCTACCCCCGCTTCCGATACGACCAACTCATGCACCTAATCTGAAAAAACTTTCTACCCATCACCCTAGCCATGATCCTATGGCACATCTCTCTACCCATTGGCACTGCAGGGCTTCCCCCTCAGTTCTAAACTGGAGCCGTGCCTGAGTACCCAAGGACCACTTTGATAGAGTGAACTACGGGGGTTAAATTCCCCCCGACTCCTTAGAAAAAAGGGACTTGAACCCACCCTGTAGAGATCAAAACTCTAAGTGCTCCCACTACACCACTTTCTAGTAAAGTCAGCTAAATAAGCTTTCGGGCCCATACCCCGGACATGTTGGTTAAAATCCTTCCCTTACTAATGAACCCATACGTTCTGGCCATCTTCGTTTCCAGCCTAGGACTAGGTACCTTTCTAATCCTCTCAGTCTCACACTGACTAATTGCGTGAATTGGTCTAGAAATCAACACCCTGGCCATTATTCCCCTAATAGCCCAACAGCACCACCCACGAGCGGTAGAAGCAACAACAAAGTATTTCCTCACGCAAGCAACAGCATCTGCCGTTTTTCTGTTTGCATGCACTATTAACGCCTGAACGACGGGAATATGATCTATGTTTTACATAACAGACCCAATCGCTGTCAACCTAGCAACAATAGCCCTTGCCCTAAAACTTGGCCTTGCCCCTGTCCACTTCTGGCTTCCTGAAGTTCCCCAAGGAATCTCTCTATCCACAGGCCTTATTTTGTCAACCTGACAAAAACTGGGCCCGTTCTTCCTTCTTCTCCACATGGCCCGAGAATCGGACCCCCTAATCCTGACAGCACTAGCTGTTCTGTCAATTTTCGTGGGCGGATGGGGGGGCCTAAACCAAACTCAGGTCCGAAAAATCCTAGCATATTCATCCATCGCCCACCTCGGATGAATAATCCTAGTCATACAAATAGCCCCACAAATATCTGTCCTCGCTCTTTTGACCTACATCACAATAACATCAGCAGCATTCTTGTCCCTAAAAAAAATAAACGCCACCAACATTGCCACCCTAGCAACAAATTGAACCAAGGCCCCCGCACTAGCCGCACTAACCTGCCTTGCTCTTCTTTCTCTGGGCGGCCTTCCCCCACTCACGGGTTTCATGCCGAAATGATTTATTCTTCACGAACTAACATCCCAAGGATACACAATAATGGCCACGATTGCAGCCCTGGGAGCCCTTCTAAGCCTATACTTTTATCTTCGCTTATCATACTCCCTAGCATTAACCCTGTCGCCCCACCCCACAAGCTCCGCCACCCCCTGACGAACCTCAACCAAACGACCTACCCTCCCGATCTCCCTTGCCCTTACATCAACAATTTGCCTTCTCCCCCTCGCCCCCTCTATCGTCTCCTTCCTGTCCTAGAGGCTTAGGATAGAATTTAGACCACGAGCCTTCAAAGCTCTAAGCAGGAGTGAAAATCTCCTAGCCTCTGACTAAAACTTGCAGGACTTTATCCCACATCTTCTGAATGCAACCCAGACACTTTAATTAAGCTAAAGCTTTTCTAGATGGGAAGGCCTCGATCCTACAAACTCTTAGTTAACAGCTAAACGCCCCAGCCAGCGAGCATCCATCTACCTTTCCCCGCCGCCTGGAAAAGGCGGGGAAAGCCCCGGCGGGTCTTAAACCGCGTCTTCAGGTTTGCAACCTGACATGAACTTCACTACAGAGCTTTGGTAAAAAGAGGACTTAAACCTCTATCCTCGGAGCTACAATCCGCCGCCTGGGCCTTCGGCCATCCTACCTGTGGCAATCACACGTTGATTTTTCTCAACTAATCATAAAGATATTGGCACCCTTTATATAGTATTTGGTGCTTGAGCCGGTATAGTAGGTACAGCCCTAAGCCTGCTAATTCGGGCAGAGCTGAGTCAACCAGGCGCCCTCCTGGGGGATGATCAGATTTACAATGTAATTGTTACTGCGCATGCCTTCGTAATAATCTTCTTTATAGTAATGCCAATTTTAATTGGCGGTTTTGGTAACTGGTTAGTGCCCCTAATGATTGGAGCACCTGACATAGCCTTCCCACGAATAAATAACATAAGCTTCTGGCTTCTCCCCCCATCTTTCCTTCTTCTACTAGCCTCTTCTGGAGTTGAGTCTGGGGCGGGAACAGGATGAACAGTCTACCCCCCTCTTGCAGGAAATCTTGCCCACGCGGGGGCATCCGTCGACCTGACCATTTTCTCTCTCCATCTAGCAGGAATCTCCTCGATCCTAGGAGCTATTAATTTTATTACAACAATTATCAATATAAAACCACCAGCAATCTCCCAATACCAAACGCCCTTGTTCGTATGGGCTGTTCTTGTTACGGCTGTGCTCCTTCTTCTCTCTCTGCCCGTTCTAGCTGCTGGAATTACCATACTGCTAACAGACCGAAACCTTAATACAACATTCTTCGATCCGGCGGGAGGAGGAGACCCCATCCTCTACCAACACCTTTTCTGATTCTTTGGTCACCCAGAAGTTTATATTCTTATTTTACCAGGTTTCGGAATAATCTCCCACATCGTAGCATACTACGCAGGAAAAAAAGAACCGTTTGGCTATATAGGAATAGTCTGAGCTATAATAGCCATCGGACTTCTTGGGTTCATCGTATGAGCCCACCACATGTTCACAGTAGGAATGGACGTCGATACCCGAGCATACTTTACATCAGCAACAATAATCATTGCCATTCCCACAGGGGTTAAAGTATTTAGCTGACTTGCCACCCTCCACGGAGGCTCAATTAAATGGGAAACACCCCTTCTCTGAGCACTGGGGTTTATTTTCCTCTTTACAGTGGGAGGCCTAACAGGAATTGTTCTTTCGAATTCTTCTCTAGATATTGTCCTACACGACACCTATTATGTAGTAGCACACTTCCACTATGTGTTATCAATAGGAGCCGTGTTTGCCATTATAGCCGCATTCGTTCACTGGTTCCCCCTATTCACAGGGTATACTCTTCACAGTACTTGAACAAAAATCCACTTCGGGGTAATATTTGTGGGGGTTAATGTAACCTTCTTCCCTCAACACTTCCTCGGACTTGCAGGAATGCCACGACGCTACTCTGACTACCCAGACGCATACACACTATGAAACACAGTCTCTTCAATTGGCTCCCTAATTTCACTTGTAGCAGTAATTATGTTCTTATTTATTATTTGAGAAGCATTTGCTGCCAAACGGGAAGTAGCATCAGTTGAACTTACCATAACAAACGTTGAATGACTTCACGGCTGCCCTCCACCTTACCACACCTTTGAAGAACCAGCATACGTTCAAGTACAATCAAAATAACGAGAAAGGGAGGAATCGAACCCCCATAAGATGGTTTCAAGCCAACTACATACCCATTCTGCCACTTTCTTTTATAAGGCACTAGTAAAACTTATTACCTTGCCTTGTCAAGGCAAAATTGTGGGTTAAATCCCCGCGTGCCTTACCAGAGCTTAATGGCACATCCCGCACAACTAGGATTCCAAGACGCGGCCTCACCTGTTATAGAAGAACTTTTACACTTCCACGACCACGCCCTAATAATTGTCTTCCTCATTAGCACACTGGTCCTTTACATTATTGTCTGCATAGTATCTACTAAGCTTACTAACAAATATATTCTTGATTCGCAAGAAATCGAAATTGTGTGAACTATCCTCCCAGCTGTAATTCTTATTATGATCGCCCTCCCCTCCCTCCGGATTTTATACTTAATAGATGAAATTAATGACCCTCACCTTACTGTCAAAGCAATTGGGCACCAATGATACTGAAGCTACGAGTACACTGACTATGAAGACTTAGGTTTTGACTCCTATATAGTACCCACCCAAGACCTCTCACCTGGCCAATTCCGACTTTTAGAGGCTGACCACCGAATGGTCGTCCCGATAGAATCCCCGATCCGAGTGCTTGTAACAGCAGAAGATGTCCTGCATTCGTGAGCCGTCCCTGCTCTAGGAGTAAAAATAGATGCGGTACCAGGACGCCTAAACCAAACCGCCTTCATTGCCTCCCGACCCGGTGTTTTCTACGGACAGTGTTCCGAAATCTGCGGTGCCAACCATAGTTTTATACCAATCGTAGTTGAAGCCGTCCCACTAGAACACTTCGAGAACTGATCCTCACTAATACTTGAAGACGCCTCACTAGAAAGCTAAATTAGGCCTAGCGTCAGCCTTTTAAGCTGAAGATTGGTGACTCCTAACCACCTCTAGTGACATGCCTCAATTAAACCCCGCCCCTTGGTTTGCCATTCTAGTATTTACCTGAATTGTATTTCTAACAGTTATTCCCCCAAAAGTACTTGCTCACAACTTCAACAACGAGCCTACTACAATAGGGGCCGAAAAAGCTAAACCTGAACCCTGAAACTGACCATGATACTAAGCTTCTTTGACCAGTTCATAAGCCCAACATACTTAGGGGTCCCCCTTATTGCTTTGGCAATCGCCCTCCCATGAGCCCTTTACCCGACCCCAACTTCTCGATGACTAAACAACCGAGTGCTCACCCTCCAAGGTTGATTCATTAACCGATTCACTCAGCAACTCCTCCTCCCCCTTAACCAAGGGGGCCACAAATGAGCACTTGTCCTTGCATCTCTAATAGTATTCTTAATTACAATTAATATGCTAGGCTTACTTCCTTATACTTTTACCCCCACAACCCAGCTCTCTCTCAACATAGGTCTTGCTGTCCCCCTATGGCTTGCCACAGTAATTATTGGAATGCGAAACCAACCCACACATGCCCTGGGACACCTTCTACCAGAAGGCACTCCAGTTCTTCTTATTCCCGTTTTGATTATTATTGAAACAATTAGCCTATTCATTCGCCCCCTAGCGCTTGGAGTCCGACTCACCGCAAATCTTACAGCGGGCCACCTGCTTATTCAACTAATTGCCACTGCAGCCTTTGTTCTTCTCCCCCTAATACCCACTGTTGCAATTTTAACAGCCACAATTCTCTTCCTTCTTACTCTCCTTGAAGTTGCTGTTGCTATAATTCAAGCATACGTCTTTGTTCTCCTCCTAAGCCTCTATCTACAAGAAAACGTCTAATGGCCCACCAAGCACACGCATTCCACATGGTCGACCCAAGCCCTTGGCCCCTTACCGGGGCTATTGGGGCCCTGCTACTAACATCAGGAACCGCAATTTGATTTCACTTTCATTCCACAACCCTTATAACCTTAGGACTAATCCTTACTTTACTTACCATGTTCCAATGATGACGGGACGTTGTACGAGAAGGCACATACCAGGGACACCACACCCCTCCCGTTCAAAAAGGACTCCGGTACGGGATAATTTTATTCATTACATCGGAAGTATTCTTCTTTGCCGGATTTTTCTGGGCCTTCTACCACTCCAGCCTAGCGCCTACTCCTGAACTAGGGGGCTGCTGACCCCCAACAGGGATTACAACACTAGACCCATTCGAAGTACCACTTCTTAATACAGCCGTCCTACTAGCCTCCGGGGTAACCGTAACATGAGCCCACCACAGCCTCATAGAGGGGGAACGAAAACAAGCTATCCAATCTCTAACCCTTACCATTCTACTAGGGTTCTACTTCACCTTCCTTCAAGGCTTAGAATACTACGAAGCCCCATTCACAATCGCAGACGGAGTGTATGGATCAACATTCTTCGTTGCCACCGGATTCCACGGACTCCATGTTATTATCGGCTCTACTTTTTTAGCTGTCTGCTTACTACGCCAGATTCTCTTCCATTTCACCTCAGGACACCATTTTGGATTTGAAGCAGCCGCATGATACTGACATTTCGTTGACGTAGTTTGACTTTTCCTTTATGTCTCTATCTACTGATGAGGATCATAATCTTTCTAGTATAAAAGACAGTACAGATGGCTTCCAACCATCTAGACTTGGTTGAACTCCAAGGAAAGATAATGAGCTTACTCTCATCAATTATAACAATTACGGCGCTCCTTTCATGCATTCTGCTTTTTGTTTCATTTTGACTCCCTCAAATAAACCCCGATGCTGAAAAACTCTCCCCCTATGAATGCGGATTTGACCCGCTAGGGTCTGCACGACTACCCTTCTCCTTGCGATTCTTCCTGGTAGCCATTCTCTTTCTTCTTTTTGACCTAGAAATTGCACTCCTTCTCCCACTTCCATGAGCTAATCAACTTCCAGACCCAACTCATACATTTCTATTGGCAACAGGTATCCTCACTCTACTCACCCTAGGATTCATCTATGAGTGGTTCCAGGGCGGGCTTGAATGAGCCGAATAGGGGGTTAGTCCAATTTAAGACTTCTGATTTCGGCTCAGACAATTATGGTTAAAACCCGTAACCCCCTTATGACCACTGCTTTCCTCAGCTTTAGCGTAGCATTCACTTTAGCACTGGCAGGCCTTGCCCTACGACGAACCCACCTTCTCTCTGCACTTCTTTGCCTTGAGGGGATAATGCTGTCTCTATTTGTGGCCCTTTCACTATGAAGCCAGATGATAGAGTCCACTAACTTCTCAGGCACCCCCCTTATTCTCCTGGCCCTCTCTGCCTGTGAGGCCAGCACTGGCCTGGCAATCCTTGTAGCCACAGCCCGGACCCACGGTACGGACCAGGTTCAGAGCATAAACATTCTTCAATGTTAAAGATTTTAATTCCGACAATTATGCTATTTCCCACAATCTGGCTCTCGCCTAAAAAATGATTATGGGCCTCCTCAATTGCTCACAGCCTAATTATTGCCCTAACGAGCCTATATTGACTTAACTGAGAGTCAGAAACTGGGTGGACTCTGCCAAACTTCTACGTGGCAATTGACCCACTATCAGCCCCGCTTCTAGTCCTCTCATGCTGGCTTCTCCCACTGATAATCCTTGCTAGCCAAAACCACACTCGAACAGAGCCCACCTCCCGACAACGAACATTCATTACCCTCCTCGCCTCCCTTCAAGCCCTCCTAATCCTAGCTTTTGGGGCAACAGAAGTAATTATATTTTATGTAATGTTTGAAGCAACCCTAGTTCCCACCCTAATAATTATTACCCGCTGAGGCAACCAAGCAGAACGGCTTAACGCCGGAACTTACTTTTTATTCTACACCCTGGCAGGGTCTCTCCCCCTCCTAGTTGCCCTCCTTGCCCTCCATTACTCGACAGGTAGCTTATCAATACTATCATTTAATTTTAACCAAGCCTTGACCCTCAACTCATGGGGGGATACAATTTGATGGGCGGGCTGCCTTTTAGCCTTTTTAGTAAAAATACCCCTTTATGGAGTCCATCTCTGACTTCCCAAAGCCCACGTAGAGGCCCCAATTGCAGGATCAATGGTCCTAGCTGCAGTACTCCTCAAACTTGGCGGGTACGGTCTAATCCGAGTCACCTCAATCCTTGACCCTCTGACCAAAGAAGCAGCCTTCCCGTTTATTATTTTGGCCCTCTGAGGTGTAATTATAACCGGCTCTATTTGCCTACGACAAACTGACCTGAAATCTTTAATTGCTTACTCATCAGTCAGCCACATGGGGTTAGTAGCAGGAGGGATCCTTATCCAAACCCCATGAGGACTTACCGGAGCAATTATTTTAATAATTGCCCACGGACTCGTTTCCTCCGCCCTATTCTGCCTAGCTAACACCACCTACGAACGGACGCACAGCCGAACCATAGTCCTAGCGCGAGGACTTCAGATACTCTTCCCCCTTACAGCAACATGATGATTTATTGCTAACCTAGCCAACTTGGCACTACCCCCTCTTCCTAATTTAATGGGGGAAGTAATAATTATTACAACACTCTTTAACTGATCCCCATGAACTTTAGTTCTTACTGGAGCAGGAACACTAATTACAGCAGGGTACTCCCTTTACATGTTCTTAATAACCCAACGGGGACTAGTCCCAGCCCACATCACTGGGCTCGCTCCGTACCACACCCGAGAACACCTTCTCATTGCCCTCCACCTACTCCCTGTTATCCTCCTTGTCCTAAAACCCGAATTTATATGAGGATGACTCTTCTGCAGATATAGTTTAATAAAAATGTTGGATTGTGATTCCAAAGATAGAGGTTAAACCCCACTTATCCGCCGAGAGAGGTTCTGTAAACAATAGAGACTGCTAATCTTTATCCCCGTAGTTAGAGTCCACGGCTCACTCGGCCTTTGAAGGATAACAGCCATCCGTTGGTCTTAGGAGCCAAAAACTCTTGGTGCAAATCCAAGCAAAGGCTATGCAAGCTACCCTTATCTTTTCATCCTCCCTAACCCTAATTTTTGCACTCTTGGCCTACCCAGTTCTTTCAACAATCGACCCCGTCCCGAAAACATCGAACTGGGCGGTCACCCATGTAAAAACCGCAGTCAGTACCGCATTCTTCGTCAGCCTAATCCCCTTATTTATTTTTCTCGACCAGGGGATAGAAACAATCGTAACCACCTGACACTGAATAAACACTTCAACATTCAACATCAACATCAGCCTAAAATTTGACTCGTACTCAGTTATCTTTACCCCAATTGCTCTGTACGTCACCTGATCTATCCTAGAATTTGCCTCATGATACATGCACGAAGACCCCTTTATAAACCGCTTCTTTAAATACCTTCTCATATTCCTCATCGCCATGATTATTCTAGTCACAGCAAACAACATGTTTCAGCTGTTTATCGGATGAGAGGGTGTAGGAATTATGTCCTTTCTTTTAATCGGGTGATGATATGGCCGAGCAGACGCCAACACCGCTGCCCTCCAGGCTGTCATCTACAACCGAGTTGGAGACATTGGCCTTATCATGAGCATAGCATGATTTGCCATAAACCTTAACTCCTGAGAAATACAACAAATCTTCTCCCTATCACATAACATAGACATGACTCTCCCCCTGCTGGGCCTAATCATCGCCGCCACTGGGAAATCGGCCCAGTTTGGACTTCACCCCTGACTTCCATCCGCGATAGAGGGCCCAACACCAGTATCGGCCCTACTACACTCAAGCACAATAGTCGTTGCAGGAATTTTCCTGCTGATCCGACTTCACCCCCTCACACAAGCAAACCAAACAGCCTTAACAATCTGTCTCTGCTTAGGGGCCTTAACTACTTTATTTACTGCAACCTGCGCGCTTACTCAAAATGACATCAAGAAAATTGTAGCTTTCTCGACCTCAAGCCAACTTGGGTTAATAATAGTTACCATCGGACTCAACCAACCACAACTAGCATTTTTTCATATTTGTACCCATGCTTTCTTTAAAGCTATACTTTTCCTTTGCTCGGGGTCTATTATTCACAGCCTAAACGACGAGCAAGACATTCGAAAAATAGGAGGGATACACAACCTCGCCCCTTTCACCTCTTCCTGCTTAACCATTGGAAGCCTTGCCCTTACAGGAACCCCCTTCCTCGCTGGCTTTTTCTCCAAAGACGCTATCATTGAAGCCCTGAACACCTCCTACCTGAACGCCTGAGCCCTAATTCTCACTCTTATTGCTACCTCCTTCACCGCAGTCTACAGCTTCCGAGTCGTCTTTTTCGTCACCATAGGAACTCCCCGGTTCCTTCCTCTTTCCCCCATTAACGAGAACGACCCAGCAGTAATTCACCCCATTAAACGACTTGCCTGGGGCAGCATCGTGGCCGGACTTATCCTGACTTCCAACGCACTGCCCACAAAAACCCCTATTATAACCATACCCCCCACCCTTAAGCTAGCAGCCCTTCTAGTCACAATCCTTGGCCTCCTAACTGCCATAGAGCTAGCCAACCTCACCTCTAAACAATTTAAACCAACCCCAGTCATCAAAACCCATAACTTCTCAAACATGCTCGGCTACTTCCCCGCTACAGTCCACCGAATCTTACCAAAACTCAACCTCATCCTAGGTCAGACCATGGCCAACCAAATAGTTGATCAAAACTGGTTTGAAAAAATCGGCCCTAAAGGACTAACCACAACCCAAATGAATTTATCTACTCTAACAAGCGACACCCAACAGGGAATAATTAAAACTTATCTTACTATCTTCCTTATTACCTCAGGACTAGCCACCCTCCTGGCCCTAAACTAAACTGCCCGCAACGCACCCCGATCTAACCCTCGAGTCAGCTCCAAAACTACAAACAAAGTCAACAATAAAGCCCACGCACAAAACAACAACACAGGGCCGGCAGAGGAATAAAGCGCAGCCACACCCCCAGCCTCAGCCCGAACCATAAAGAACTCTTTTCAACTACTTAACACCCCGGCACCAAACTCTACAAGAGGAGGAAGTGCGTACATCAACCCCACAACAACCGCAATAAAAAAGAACATGAAATGCTCAAACACAGAGGCATCTCCCCAAGGGTCAGGATGAGGGTCCGCTGCTAAAGAAGCTGTATACCCAAACACCACAATCATCCCCCCTAAGTAAATCAAAAACAAAGCCAAAGCCAAAAACCCCGAACCAGTAATTGCTAAAAAGGCACAAGCCGACCCTGAGCACAAAACTAAACCCAACGCCCCATAATAGGGAGAAGGATTTGACGCAACCCCTACCATCCCTAAGACGAACCCAACTAGATAAACGCATCCGAAAAACAGCATAATTTCTACCCGGATTCTAACCGAGACTAATGACTTGAAAAACCACCGTTGTTATTCAACTATAAAAACCCTAATGGCAAGCCTGCGAAAAACCCACCCACTACTAAAAATTGCTAACGACGCACTAGTTGACCTCCCCGCTCCCTCCAACATCTCAGCTTGATGAAATTTTGGCTCATTGCTAGGACTATGTCTTGCTACACAAATTCTTACAGGTCTTTTTCTAGCCATGCACTACACCTCTGACATCGCAACTGCTTTTTCATCCGTCACCCACATCTGCCGAGACGTAAACTACGGCTGACTTATTCGTAATATGCACGCGAACGGGGCCTCGTTCTTCTTTATTTGCATCTATGCTCACATTGCCCGAGGACTTTATTATGGCTCTTATCTTTACAAGGAAACCTGAAATATCGGCGTAGTGCTTCTTCTCCTAGTCATAATAACCGCTTTCGTCGGCTATGTTCTTCCTTGGGGACAAATATCCTTTTGAGGGGCCACAGTCATTACCAACCTAATATCCGCCGTGCCCTACGTAGGAGACATGCTAGTACAATGAATCTGGGGGGGCTTTTCCGTTGATAATGCTACTCTAACCCGATTCTTTGCATTCCACTTCCTCTTCCCCTTCGTAATTGCAGGGGCCACAATCCTTCATCTCTTGTTCCTCCATGAGACAGGCTCAAACAACCCGGCCGGCCTAAACTCAGACGCAGACAAAATCTCATTCCACCCTTACTTCTCTTATAAAGACCTCCTAGGATTTGCAGTCATACTACTGGCACTCACCTCCCTAGCCCTATTTTCCCCGAACCTCCTTGGCGACCCAGATAACTTCACCCCCGCCAACCCCATGGTCACCCCGCCGCACATTAAACCAGAATGATACTTTCTATTTGCCTACGCTATTCTGCGCTCCATTCCCAATAAACTAGGCGGAGTGCTAGCGTTACTATTCTCCATCCTTGTTCTTATAGTGGTCCCAATCCTTCACACATCAAAGCAACGAGGACTTACATTTCGCCCCATCACACAATTTCTATTCTGAACCCTAGTAGCCGACGTCATCATCCTTACATGAATTGGAGGAATGCCAGTCGAACACCCATTCATCATTATTGGCCAAGTAGCTTCAGTACTTTACTTTACATTGTTTCTAGTCCTAGCACCCTTAGCCGGGCATCTAGAAAACAAGGCCCTAGAGTGAAACTGCCTTAGTAGCTTAGCGTAAAAGCGCCGGTTTTGTAATCCGGAGACCGGAGGTTAAAATCCTCCCCAAGGCCCAGAAAAGAAAGATTTTAACTTCCACCACTAACTCCCAAAGCTAGTATTCTAAACTAAACTATTTTCTGAAAAACTTCATATTATGAAAGATATTAAAGACATATTATGTTTCAAACGCACCCATGTATGGTGTTAATACATATTATGTATATATTACATATATATATGATTTTAGTACATATTATGTATATATTACATATATGTATGGTATTAATACATATTATGTATATCTTACATATATATATGGTATAGTACATAATATGTATAATATTGCATAAATAGATATAAACCTATCATTAGGTTGTAAGTTAAATAAAACTGAATAATTTACTAAAGCTTTAAAAACATATCCTAAGACTATTCAAAAAGGTTTATTTAAAGAACCAGCAAGTAACGTTATAAGTCATTGATTCTCAGCTCTCCCCTCACTTAATCACACTCTCATCTAACCTTATTAATGGATAACGTTTCCCCACACTGTCCATCCAACTATTTCCTTGGGTTATTTGACTCTTCTTGAATGTAAGGTTATTACGCGCAGTAAGAACCGACCAACCAGATAAATAAACGCACACTCTTAATGATAAGATCACGGACAAAAACAGTGGGGGTTTCACAGAATGAACTATTCCTGGCATTTGGTTCCTATTTCAGGGCCACACATTTATATTTACTCACTTAGTGGTTTGGGCTTACATAAGTTAATGGCGGCGACCATACGACTCGTTACTCCCCAAGCCGAGCGTTCATTTTTGCGCATTTGGTTCCTTTTTTTTCGGGTCTCTTTCACTTGGCACTTGGCGACTCCCTCCTAATGCCAACTATCAAGGTGGAACACTTTTCTTGCTTGAACTTTATTAACTGTGGAATACTTCACCACCATTCTTATAAGAGTTGCATAACTGATATCAGGTACATAAAGTATCTTTACTCATTCCACAAACCCTTATATTTATCCCCCCTTCTTAACAAAGTTAGGAAAAAGTTTTCGCGCGACAAACCCCCCTACCCCCTACGCCCCGATCACCTTATTAATTCATGTCAAACCCCAAAACCATGACAAGGCTCGATTGGCGCATTCAACGAGTTGTGATGTGTGTTGTATACAGTGTTACAAAATTGATTCCATCGTGTA